CAGTCGATTCATTAGAATTTCTAATTTATTGATTTAATCCGGTATAAATAGATAATCAGAAAAAGAAGAGAACATTGTTTTTGCAAACATGAATAGAATTTTTTTAACAGTTTTTGTAAGAAAACAATTTTCTCTTTATCCCCCCAGCCTAGAAGGAAAGATCCTGCTTTTACTATGATGAAAAATTTTCGATTTTTATCGCTTTCTAGTTAGAATTGATTGGTTGTACCTACCCAATAATCTAATATGAATGATTCACTATTCACTCGGTTTTCGGTTTTTGGGTCATAATCATTATGTAGGAGAGATGGCCGAGTGGTTGAAAGCGTAGCATTGGAACTGCTATGTAGGCTTTTGCTTACCGAGGGTTCGAATCCCTCTCTTTCCGTACCTTCACCTAATTCACCGATCTTACTAACCACAATAGATCAAATAGCAATGGATACGACTATTCCAACAGTTAGACCTTTCTTTGATATGGATTCTCTATTCCTAATGGCTGTGGTACGGAAAATACTGTTAAAGAAAAGAGTAGACAAGGAATGAAAATCTCCCTCTCGGTCTATGATACCTAAATGGAAGAAAAATCCGGATCAAACCCTTATTTATCTTAACCTTAGGTTAATTTACTTCGCCGAAAGGGAGCAAAATTGTTCGAATCCTTATTCTTATTAGTCTTGATTTTATTTTTGTTAGGTTTAAGTCTGACGAGAATAATATTCTACAACTAGCAATTCATTTATTTTCAAACCGACCCATTTACTATCTATTATTTGATTGACTAATCCTTTATATTGGAATGGTTGAAGAGTCAAATGGTTTGGCAATTCCTCATGAGGGGATGAATCGAGAGAATTTTGAATTAGAGCTCTAGATTTTTGTTCATCCCTCGCTGCAATAGTATCTCGGGGTTTGCAGCGATAACTTGGTATATCTACTATACGACCATTGACTAAAATATGTCTATGGTTAACTAATTGGCGAGCTCCCGGAATAGTCGGAGCCATACCCAACCGAAAAAGGATGTTATCCAGGCGCATTTCAAGTAATTGTAGTAAAACCTGACCTGTTGACCCTTTTGCCTTTCCAGCGATACGAACGTATTTAAGTAATTGTCGTTCTGTAAGACCATAATGAAAACGCAATTTTTGTTTTTCTTCTAGGCGAATACGATATTGGGATTTTTTCCCGGAACGCGATTGGTTTCTAAGATCACTTCCAGCTCTGGGCCTTTTATTAGTTAGCCCCGGTAAAGCCCCCAGGCGGCGTATTTTTTTGAAACGAGGACCTCGGTAACGCGACATAAAGACTCCTTCTTCTTATTTATATTTAATTATTAATTCTTATTGATGAAATTTCATTCTACAGAATAAACCTAAACTAAAAATGAACTAAATTCTAAATAAAGCGAAATTTACTGAAGTATTATTCTATTAAAGAATAATGAGATGAGTTGGATAAATATCCAGATCTTTATATTCTATATATAGAAAAAGAAAAGGATTCTTTTCGTGACATAGTTGGAAATTCCTATAACATAATAAATCAATGGCTTTTGCCAAAAGAGGAAGACATTTTTTTTTTCAATATTCTTTGATTTCAAAGATGCATTATCAATCATGTAAAACATCGAATAAAATAAATAGAGAAAAGCCTACTATCGGAATCGAACCGATGACCATCGCATTACAAATGCGATGCTCTAACCTCTGAGCTAAGCAGGCTCACATAACATAAATTCGACATGCATAGGAATTCAATAAACTCTTAGAATCTTTGCTATTAACTATTATACTATTTGAATTCTTAGCTATTCATATTCGCTATTCATAATTAATATGAATATATTAAAGAATAGAAATTAAAGAATAGAATATAGAATTTCAAATAACTGTTAAATATTATAGAACATAATGATTAATCTAGCGATATATAATTTCAATTTTTTTATCACAATTAAATATTCTTTTTTTTAATATTCTTTTTTTTTTTTTATTAAAAAATCAAATAATATAAAAAAAAAAGAATATTAAAAAAAAAAAAAAAAAAAAAAAAGAATCGACCGTTCAAGTATTCGAAATTTCATGGGGAAATGAGTGGAAGAGAGACAGATGTATAGGGTATGTATCCACCTATATTGAATTGCAGATACAGAAATGATAAAATCGTTTTTGATTGGACCGAATATGAGCCTCCTATAGAAGATGAAAGAAAATAGACAAGAAATCAAAGACAAAGAGGAGAAAACACTTTTTCGAGACAGGAATCGGCATCTATCTAATCAATTCAACGATTCCGGTATAAATGAAAGAAAAAAGGGAACGAGATCACAATGATATTTTCATCTCAAAAAGGGGGATATGGCGAAATTGGTAGACGCTACGGACTTAATTGGATTGAGCCTTGGTATGGAAACTTACTAAGTGATAACTTTCAAATTCAGAGAAACCCTGGAATTAATAAAAATGGGCAATCCTGAGCCAAATCACGTTTTCCGAAA